ACTGCTTGGGCATTGAGTGTTCCGCTGCTTGAGGAAGTATGTGAGAGGATCGATGTTGAGCAGCAGTGGGGTTAAAGCAGCCAACAACACACCCTCCTTTACTTTACTTAGTAGAGTAGGCCGGAAAGTTTTCCTTTCTTGTCTAGTATTTTCAATCCAAGCCGAAATAGGAAAAGAAAAGCTTAAAGAAGGTGGGAAATAAGGTAAGGCTCCGAGAAGAAAGACTATCAAAATCAAAGAGATTCTACTGTAGACGAGCCCCATTAATGCGAGTTAGTCCTATACCCTTAGGATAGCAAATCAAAATCATAGGCAATTAACAACATAGTATTTGTATTTTATACTATACCAATTATCATTCTACTAAGACTAGCCTATTGAGAGGGTAGTTCGATTTATTGGCGAGCATGCCGCCGAGGTGGGGGTACCGGGATGCCGGGGGAGACGACCGTCCTCCCCACCTGAACCCATAATTGTTGGATTGTTAGTGGGGGGCTTGGTTCAGCCAGCAAGTTTCATGCTTTCTCGAGGAGCGGGGTCTGCCCCCCGAGTTATGCTTTTAAGCATGTTGGTGAGGAACGAGGTTTGGGCAATGCATGTGTTAAGCATTTAGCGATCCACGATTCGTTGTCCCCTTCGAAAGTAACCTCGCTCCTGCCTTAGGTCCTTGCTTTCTCAAAAGCCCAGTCTCTGATCTCATCCACCAAGTCTTCCCCGGAGAAACCTTCTTTTTCAACCTTCAGGCTCCAGATATGATGACTAAAGAATAGAGCCATATTTCCATAGCTTTTGCCTCAGGCCCTATCTTAGCTCTCGCCCCTTTTTTCCTTTCTCACCTTTACAGAAGCATCCATGATCTTGTGACCAAAACCCTTTCCCGACCTTCTGGTCCTCTCTGGATCTTAGAGTTCCGCTTGTATGAATATTTTAAAGATTTCGGTCCCCCTACACTTTACCCGAGCAAGCCTTCTTGCGGAGGTGACCGCTGGATCCCTGTCAGCTCGCTAAAATCTTTCCAATCTTTACTCTCTTTATTCTATTCCCTCCCCTTGGACAGACCTCTGGATTAGCTTTGTCCCTTCAAGGACAGGCTTTATGGTCTTCACTGGTACAGAGATTTTGAAGTGCCTTCTACCAACCCTTTTAAAGAAGCCACCGCGGCCAGGATTAAGGCCGTACTCTCCAATTATATCATTACAAGAGATCTTCCCGGGGGGATCGAAAAGCAAAATCCCAGAAAGGAAAGAGCAAGACCAAGGAATCCGTCCCAGCGCCTCCGTCGAGTCAACTTTCTCCTCCCAGACTGAAGTCCGTGGGGCACAAACCCAAGAAAGGTATCTCCTTTTCGGTCTTTCGTTCTTTAACTAACTTTTTCCGCGGCCAACTAATGAGTTTCATTCTATTTTGTAGACAAAAGTGCTAAACTAAACCCCCTAAGCCCGCAATGTCTTCAGTTATGAGAACTCGAGCTACCTCGAAGCACACAGTTGCAGAAACAGCCTCTGCTTTGATTAAAAAAAGGAAATTAGAAGGCAAACCCACTGGCGAAGCGTCTGAGCCTCTGGATGAAACTTCTCATCAGAGTCCAATTCCAGAGAATGAAGCCCCTGCCACGGATTCTGCAACTCCCATACCTTCCCTTTCTCCAGCCAAAGAAGCAATCTCCTCAAGCAGCCATCAAACCCAGCTTGTGACAGAGACCCTTTCGGTACCGAGCCCTAATCTGTCTTTCTTCTTTGCTGAAGTAGCTTCCACCATTAAACGAAGATGGGGAGTTTTCTCTGCTACCGGCGGAAATTCTCTCCTACCGCTGGGTCGGACATCAGTACCGCGGAGAAGCCCTGGTACGCTACTTTTGATTCCTGACGAAGATGCTTCTTGGGAGCCTCTCGAATGGTTGCAGCAAACCTTCCCTCAACTCTGTCTCGAGGACGAGCCCGGTCTCGCGGAGGGGGAGAATGTGACTATTCTGAATCTGTTTACTGAGTCTCGTACACTGCTAACGGAACTGTGGAAGAAACAAGTAAGTAACCTCTTGACAGCACTCTTCGCAGCCTTGTTTGCTAGCTAGCGCTATTGCCTTCCTTGCTTTATAAACGTAATTAAAAAGAACAGAACAATGCCATTTGGTTCAGTTTCACTCTTGTCAATGACAGTCTCTGCTGAGCTTGTCAATACTTATAACGCAGGGAATATCAAAGTGATCTCCTTCCCTTATTTGATTCCCCAATGCTTAGCTTCACTTTAGCTCCCAGGCTAGGGAGTGGCTAAGCCGAAAAGGTGGAGGTGGACTGGTAACTGAACCGGTAACCCGACTCTTTTAATAGAAGACGGGTACCCCTCCCCTACTCTTTGAATTGAGTACCTACGACTGCGGAATGATTTTTTTATGTTATTCAAAGAGTAACTCAAAGTCAAAACTAGACTTTGTCTTGCACACTGACTTCAATCGTATAGAGATTTCCCACTGTCTGTGTCGATACCAGAAACTACGACTGAAACCTACACCGCTAACGAAGGGTAAGTGATTGCCTATTTTCTATGTCCGGAGACGCTTACTGCACTGCTTCTTCTGTCAAGGTAGGCAGAAGAACCAGTGCAGACTCATATCAGATGAGCAGGGTGCATTCCTAAAAGGTCGATCGATTGAAGAGGCATGAAACTTAAGGAAAAGCGGCCATAGAGCCAATCTCTCCCATTAGTCAGACAGATGACAAAGAAATCGAATAAGAATAAAAGGAAGATAATCTAATTGGATGTGGAAAGCGACTTTGATAGAGTTAACAGGGAATTCATCCTAATTTATAGAAAGCGTCGGTTTCTCAGCGGACTGGACCAAGTGGATCGGGGCGTGTATATACATAATAAGTATTGTCTGGCTGGCTGTCTAATGAATGGGAGACCCAGCTTTTCAGAACGGAAAGAGGCATCCGCCAAGGGGTTGGTTTGGCCCCCTACCTCTACATCATGATAGCGGAGACCTGGGGAAGGGCAAGGCAATGCATAAAAATGAAGCGAGAGGTATCCCGGTTAGATCAATCAACCACAGCTTATTCGACGATGATACAGGCATTGCTGGAGGGGCAACTTCCATGGAAGCGGAAGCTCAAAGTGATCAAAATTCTTAGGCACTTCTGAATAGCCTCCGGTAACACTAGCTGAAGAGCAGAATTTTTTCCTTCCATCACTAACCAAAAGGAAAGGAGAATATCGTATCCTTGGAATCCAAGGGGCCTCCACGGAGGACAGATTCATATACCTCGGTGTGCCACTCTCCGGTAAGCGCACAACTAACAGGGACAGGTTTTGGATGGTGGATACAAAGGAGCAATCGGAGAGGTGGCTCTCTCTTCATGGCGGAGCAGTGCTGCTCTTTGTAGTCCTAGGTGTAAGCCTGTCTACACTGCGTCTGTCCTCGCTGCTCCGAAATGGGTAGAAAACGAATTTGACAAGATTCTAAAACACTTCCTCTGGCAAGGAGACCATCAGAAAGAGATTTATATCAGACGAACAGGCTGGGCATTCGAAATTTCTGTATGGTCAGTAAGATGTTGAGAGCTAAGCTACTCTTGAGAGGTCTGACCAAACACTCCCTATGGGCAATGATAGGGAGTGCAAAATATTGCAGAGACTCCAGAAAGAGACTTGATGGTATCAGAAGAAGGAATTACATATCCTGGTTGGAACTAGGGAAAGAATTTGAAATCAAACTTTGCGGGAGACAAGATCGACATATGGAGTAAAAAAAAATCCATGGAGAAAGCCCGCTTAAAGAAAACATCAGACTAGAACCGGGCGGAGCAGGAAAACAAGGCAAATCTTAAAGATGACATCTGGGACGACAATGGTGAACGCCGATGGAAGACCGCTTCAGAGTGAAAGAAACATCCCCACACATCTGTCCCATTCTTTCGAAAAAATTCGATACAGGTTAATGAATTGGACAATAGGTCTTGAAGAAGACGAAGATACCCGGACACTTCTCCCCTTCACTGCGTGGGGCTTCAGTAGCTTTCAAAGAAGGGAGAGTCATGAAGTAGACTTTTATGCAATCTGGCAAACCATAGGCAACGAGCTAAGAAATTCTTCTGGATTCTTGCACATGGCAGGCCTTTTACGGGAGAAAGGCTTCGGTAGGATATGAAGGACCTCTGCCCGGAAAAACGAAGATTCCATTTTGAATTCGCTCGGTGGAAAACATTTGCCGCTGGGCGCTATCCCCGCCAACCAACGGAATCCAGCTCAAGCCTAAAGTAAAGGGCCTAATCTTTCGTATCGTAGCTGGACCAATTATGCAAGAAGATCTCTAAAGAAAAAATCCACCCCCCTCCTAGTTGCAGTTGTAGTCTGTTGGCACATTCATTTGGAAGGCAAGAAAAGCAGAAAAACCCTCGTTTATTCGAGATCCCCCTATGGACCTCGGTTTGCGATGGATGCCTATGTGGTCTTCATCTCCGGTGAAGGAAACTTCGCCGGGAGTCAAAGGCAAGCTCTTCTCCCCATTGCACAGGATGATATGGGATATCTATTCTTTGTGTTTGTGGGATAAAGGAGTGAGATTGGGGGCACAAGGGTCTAACCCTTCTTTTGTCTCCCGCCTTTGGCCATTTAAGCCAGAGCATGACGAATGGGCTTCAGGCTAAAGCTCCTTTGTTTAGTTTTTGATTCTTTCTCCGCCCCGAAAGGGGTGCTGATGATCCGGAGAGATATTAACATATCCTTAGTCGATGGACCATCAAGTTCATCGCCTTGACTCGATTTACTGTAAGGCTGCTGCTGCGGAGTCCTAACCCTTTCTTGTACTTCCTGTCGTCGCATGCTGTCTGGTCAGGATCGGAGATCTTATGACGCAGAGTTGGTTTTGTACTTGTAGGGGTTTGGGCTTAAAGGATGAGGGAGCTGGGAAGACGCGTATATTCGCGATTCCTAACGCTTTCAAGCAGGCGCTCCTGCGACCCGCTCATGACTGGTGTATGAAGGTCTTGCGTCTTATTCCTATG